GGTGGTCCCGCTTATGGGGTCAAATCCATACGTTCGAAGAAGAAAGATTTTAATCTCATCGATCTACTAAGTATTATACCAAATCCCATCAATCGAATCGCTTTTTCGAGAAATACGAGACATCTAAGTCATACAAGTAAAGCGCTCTATTCCTGGATAAGAAAAAGAAAAAACTTCAATAGTGATTGGATTGATGATAAAATAGAATCCTGGATCTCGAACAGTGATTTGATTGCTGATAAAGAAAGAGAATTCTTGGTTCAGTTCTCTACCTTAACGACAGAAAAAAGGATTGATCAAATTCTATTGAGTCTGACTCATAGTGATCATTTATCAAAGAATAACTCTGGTTATCAAATGATTGAACAACCGGGAACAATTTACTTACGATACTTAATTGACATTCATAAAAAAAATCTAATGAATTATGAGTTCAATACATCCTGCTTAGCAGAAAGACGGATATTCCTAGCTCATTATCAGACAATCACTTATTCACAAACCCCGTGTGGGGCTAGTAGTTTTGATTTCCCATCTTATGGGAAACCCTTTTCGCTCCGCTTAGCCCTACCCCCTCCTAGGGGTATTTTAGTGATAGGTTCGATAGGAACTGGAAGATCCTATTTGGTCAAATACCTAGCGACAAACTCTTATGTTCCTTTCATTACAGTATTTCTGAACAAGTTCCTGGATAACCATCCTAAGGGTTTTCGTATTGATGATAGTGAAGAGAAAATCTTTGATGATAGAGAGGGTACCATTTACAGTCTTTTACCTAGTAACGATAGTCAGGATAGTTACTATAGTTACGATAGTGATGATAGTGACGATTTCGACCGTGACCTTGATAGGGAGCTGAAGTTTATAACTATGAAGGATGTGCTACCTAGGGATATGATTCCGGAAATAGACCGATTTTTTATCACCCTTCAATTCGAATTAGCAAAAGCAATGTCTCCTTGCATAATTTGGATTCCAAACATTCATGATCTGGATATGAATGAGTCGAATGACTTATCCCTCGGTCTATTAGTGAACTATCTCTCCAGGGATTGTGAAAGATGTTCCACTAGAAATATTCTTGTTATTGCTTCGACTCATATTCCCCAAAAAGTAGATCCCTCTCTAATCGCTCCGAATAAATTAAATACATGCATTAAAATACGAAGGCTTCTTATTCCACAACAACGAAAGCACTTTTTCACTCTTTCATATACTAGGGGATTTCACTTGGAAAAGGAAATGTTCCATACTAATGGATTCGGGTCCATAACTATGGGTTCCAATGTACGAGATCTTGTAGCACTTACCAATGAGGCCCTATCGATTAGTATTATACAAAAGAAATCTATGATAGACACGAATATAATTAGATCTGCTCTTCATAGACAAACTTGGGATTTGCGATCTCAGATAAGATCGGTTCAGGATCATGGGATCCTTTTCTATCAGGTAGGACGGGCTGTTTCACAAAATGTACTTCTAAGTAATGGCTCCATAGATCCTATATCTATCTATTTGAAGAAGAAATCATGTAACGAGGGTGATTCTTATTTGTACAAATGGTACTTCGAACTTGGAACAAGCATGAAGAAATTAACGATACTTCTTTATCTTTTGAGTTGTTCTGCCGGATCGGTCGCTCAAGATCTTTGGTCTATACCGGGACCTAATGAAAAAAATGGGATCACTTCTTATAGACTCGTTGAGAATGATTCTGATCTAGTTCATGGCCTATTAGAAGTAGAAGGCGCTCTGGTGGGATCCTCACGGACAGAAAAAGATTGCAGTCAGTTTGATAATGATCGAGTTACATTGCTTCTTCGGCCCGAACCAAGGAATCCCTTAACTATGATTCAAAATGGATCTTGTTCTATCGTTGATCAGAGATTTCTCTATGAAAGATATGAATCGGAGTTTGAAGAAGGGGAAGGAGTCCTCGACCCGCAACAGATAGAGGAGGATTTATTCAATCACATAGTTTGGGCTCCTAGAATATGGCGCCCTTGGGGCTTTCTATTTGATTATATCGAACGGCCCAATGAATTGGGATTTCCCTATTGGGAAAGGTCATTTCGGGACAAGCAGATCATTTATGATGAAGAGGATGAGCTTCAAGAGAATGATTCGGAGTTCTTGCAGGGTGGAACCATGCAGTACCAGACACAAGATAGATCTTCCAAAGAACAAGGCGTTTTTCGAATAAGCCAATTCATTTGGGAACCCGCGGATCCACTCTTTTTGCTATTCCAAGATGATCCTTTTGTATCCGTGTTTTCACATCGAGAATTCGTTGCAGATGAAGAAATATCAAGCGTACTTCTTACTTCCCAAACAGAAAAAGATTATTGGAAATATATAAATAAACGCTGGTTTATCAAGAATCCGCACGAAAAGCATTTCGAATTGTTGATTCATCGCCAGAGACGGCTTAGAACCAATAGTTCATTATCGAATGGGTTTTTCCGTTCTAATACTCTATCCGAGAGTTATCAATATT